TCGATGCCCGTGGAACTACTGTCAATGGTTTACTTCTTGGGAATGTTAAAAAAAAGATTACTACGTGATTTTTTGAATATGCCTATATCTATATCTATCGCTTTTGCTTCATTGATTTGATTCTCTCAATAGATACCGAGATTCATATTGGAAATCAAAAATATAGTAATCCAAACTATAAGACATAGGAGTAATTCAGATTGATCAGAACAAATAGATATAGCAAATAAATGGAATTGGATGCTATGTCAATCCCATATATGGAATTGATATTCGCATATATCAAGATAATATTGTAGATTGATAGATAGATCCATATCAAATGCAGCCTCTATCTTTATTTTATTCCAGGGGGCAGCTTTGTAACAAGAATCTAACTAATAAATAGTATGGTAGAAAGAAATAGATGAATCTTTCTACCATACTATCTATCTATTAGAATACTGCCGATTCTAGTCCACTCATTTCATTTAAGACATGAAATTGGAATCTTTTTCATTTTATTTCGTCAATTTTGGCTAAGAACTCAGAAGTCAAGTTTCATTCAAATTAGTTAATAATTAATCGTTTTGACTGACTGTTTTTACATAAATGATAAGTAGAAAAGCGGTAGGAACTAGAATAAATAGTGCAGTAGCAATAAATGCAAGAATATTTACTTCCATAATCTCATCGGTTTTTTACTTCGCAATAACTCGGGATTTAATCCCATAGAGATGATAAATCTTTGGCCTGTAAATTCAATGAATGAATATTACCTCTCGATGATCTTGAATCAGATCAATATCATGAATAACAATATCTGAACTATCAAATAAATTCGTCGTCGAGAATTGAATAGTATAACATAGGAAGTTCTTTTATCCATACCGCCCCAAACTTGGATTGCTGACCTAACCCAAAATTCCTTTATTTATTTATCATTTTTTATTATCTGTTCTTTTTTTCTCTCTAATCTATCTAGTTCCTTCTTGTACAATCATCTGATGAAGTCTCATCAAATAGCTCTTCCACTTCCAGTGGTCACATAGTTACAAACCCAAACAAACAATAAAAGCTAAATGGAAAAAGAAAGGAGTTTAGAACGAAACTATTTTTGACTTGGAAGACAAAGAAGTGTGATAAAGATGAGACCGTATAAAATGAATATTCATCAAATTTACTATTTTCCGATTTGTTCTTTCGTCGATGGGGCCTTAAAACAAAATGAAAAATAGGAAAAATGATTCATTCGCCTTTCTAAGAGGAGTAGGATCTTTGGTTGATCTGTCCTTCCCCCTCCTTTCTTCGTAGATTATTAGCCCCAGGACACCTATACCAAAAGCTCAGTGTGCAATTTGCATGAAATCTATTTTGCAACTTCAAACTAGTAAGTCAGGTTCCATAAATCCGTAGCCAGAAAAATACATTTTTTTTTTGTTTTTTCTGGAAAGTATTTTCTTATATTCAATTTTGTATTGGACAAGAAAGGAATTCCTTTTGTGTATGCGCGCCTCAAAAAAGTAAAGTATAGTACTCGATTCCATTACATGCATCGGGGGCAATCGAAAAAGCCAGCATTTCTTGGAATACTGACTATAATGCTACCAATAATTGTACTAATCCAACCGCATATATCTTTCTCCTACCAAAAGGAAAGAAAAAAGAAATAAGGATTTCCCCTTTGCTTTGACAATGAAATTCTTCCCCCGGTCCCCTTCAGAAAAAGGGCGAGATTTTTTTATCTATTTATTGGATCCGTCGGGACTGACGGGGCTCGAACCCGCAGCTTCCGCCTTGACAGGGCGGTGCTCTGACCAATTGAACTACAATCCCAGGGAAATACGGGATCTAGCAGAAAATTTGATTCTTTTTTATCTCCGGATCGGGTATTTCTGAAGTACAAAGGGAGTTATATGATCTCATGGCGGATTGGCGAATTATTGGGCCGAGCTGGATTTGAACCAGCGTAGACATATTGCCAACGAATTTACAGTCCGTCCCCATTAACCGCTCGGGCATCGACCCAGGAAGAATCAATTTTCGACTTATTGGTAATCCATGATCAATTTCCTTTCGTAGTACCCTACCCCCAGGGGAATTCGAATCCCCGCTGCCTCCTTGAAAGAGAGATGTCCTAAACCACTAGACGATGGGGGCCCGCTTGACCAACGGCCATCATACTATGATCATAGTATGATCCGTTTTTTGAAATTGTCAATAATCAAATGATTCTAGCCGAGGGATCTTTCCCCCTTTCAGAATTGCATAGAATTGTTTTTTATTCGTCATTGACGAATTATTCATTAGAATCGACATTAGAAATCTAGTAGTAGTATTTTTTTTTTGTTTTTTGAATTATTGCAATTGAATTTATTTCTATTCGAGTCGGTCTTGAAACAATTCATTGCATTTTCTCCTAGACTTCCTAATTTTATTATTCAACAATGAGCCACTAGACACTATGTATCTACTGCACGTACTTAATGCATATATACTTATGTTTATAATATATGTACAT